AGTGTCATTGTAGAGAATCCCTGTCTTTTCTTTTCCATATAATTATTTCTTCCATTGTGATATAACAATCTTTCTTCTTTGTTGTTTTTGGTCTCATTTCATTATGTATATAAAATAACATCAAAGACACATATTACATAATGAAACACTGTAAAAAAAAGAATAGTTTTCAGGAATGTTCAGGAATAAAGGGACAGATTTTTAAGAGAAATCAATTTAATCTACCGGATCCCGGATCATTGTACATTTCAATTTGAATTAGGGATTCCGCGTATCAATACAAGCACGGTCCTTAATGAATATATATCTGATGATTCATATGACTATATATGTATTTCACAATAATAAAAAGGAGGATTTTCAATGCGAGATCTACAAACTTATCTTTCCACGGCACCGGTACTAAGTATGCTATGGTTTGGATCTTTAGCGGGTCTATTAATAGAGATCAATCGTTTTTTCCCGGATGCGTTGATATTCCCTTTTTTTCATTTGAGTTATTGACATGGAAAGGAGTGAAGATTAGAGATACAATTCCTCTCCCCCCCCCCCCTCATTTTCTCCCTTTATTCCCTTTCGTTTGTGAAAAAAAGAAGGGAGGAAAGAATAACAGTTCAACTTTAACGAAATTTGGGTTCAGGCTCGATTTTCATAGAGGAACGGAAATGTGTATTATTTTATTTAATATCTCTTCTCTTGAGATATTTTAGGATTTCGAGTTAGTAACTTCTCTTTTTTTGTTCCTTTCTTCGTTTCGGATTGAAAATAGAAGAGTTGAGTGAATCAAGAATTCAAAGGAGGGAGGTTCATGGCCAAAGGTGGTAAAGCCCGAAGAACGGTTATTTTGGAATGTACCAGTTGTGTCCGAAAGGGTGTTATAAGTAATCAACGGGTGTTTCCAGATATATGACTCAAAAAAATCGACACAATACGACGCCTAGTCGATTAGAATTGATAAATTTATGTCCTATTTTTTCATACAATTGATTCATGGGGAGGTATAAATAGATTATATATAAGGGCTTGTGTGTCATCCTGTCAAATAAACGGACAAAATGACATCAATAATAAGATAATGTTATACCAAATATAAGAAAATCCTATTTCTTCAATTCATTTTCATCTGACCGAAATAGGATTTTCGGGATGGAAAAAAACTATGGATAAATCCAAAAGACCTTTTCGTAAATCCACGCGATCTTTTCATAGGCGGTTGCCCCCGATCCAATCGGGAGATCAAATTGATTATAGAAACATGAGTTTAATTAGTCGATTTATTAGTGAACAAGGAAAAATATTATCTAGACGAGTGAATAGATTGACCTTGAAACAACAACGATTCATTACTATTGCTATAAAACAAGCTCGTATTTTATCTTCGTTACCCTTTCTTAATAATGATAAACAATTTGAAAGAGCTAAGTCTACCAACAAATGAGAGGGTCTTGAACCATAAAATAAGGCGACCTCTTGAATTGAATCAAAATTACAATCCGAACTCTAACGCGGATTTTTTGTCTTATTCGAGAATCCATATTGGAGTGTCGTAAGAAAAAATCGAAAACCAAATCAATTTTGAATGTGTTCGTTCATTTTGAATCCTTTATCAGATTTGATCCTATTTTTTATCATACTAAATAACTAATTCACTTTTTTCCCGGAGTTTTTTCTCCGGGAACTCCGGTTAAATCATTCCGGCGTATTTTTTCACTCTCCTTATTTTTTATGATGATCTCATTGAAAATCATATCAAGACAATTCCTATTTGATATAGCTATTTGCGCCAGTATTTTACGATTAAGAAGCAATTGCCTCTTGTGCAGATCGTTTATTATTTTACTATAACTATAGGATACCCTATTCTCGCGAATTACTGCGTTTATCCGAGCGATCCACAAACTACGAAAGTATATTTTTTTTCGATCTCTATCCCGATGGGTAGAAACCAAAGCTCTTATTTTCTGTTGAGTAATCGTTCGAGTAAGTCTTGAATGAGCCCCTCGAAACCTTGATGCAAATAAACGAATTTTTGTTCTACGTCTCCGAGCTATATATCCTCGTCTAATTCTGGTCATTGACTAAAAAACTTTGATGAATAACGAATGAATTTCTTTCAGTTATTCTTTTCCCCCTTCCAGTCTATTTTTTTAATAACAAAACATATTTTTCCAATGTATAAAATAAAAATTCTAACAGCTTTTGCTACTATAACCTTCCCAACCACGACATTGTTTTTTCTTTTTGCTAGGCATTGATTCACCTCAAAAAGAAAAAACAATTGTATTTATATTCGGTGTAAAAAAAAAAGAGTTTATAAATGGATATATATATTTTTTAATGGTGGTGGGTTCCATCGTTTCTATGGCTACTTTTTATTAAAAAAAAATGAAACGGTGAGGTCTTCGATATACCGGAGCCCCCTTTCCCCTCATTGAATCAAGGTTATTGGTAACTTGTACAGTTCACATTCTTTGGCTCTACCTATGAATGATCTACCAGTATAATAGATCTTTCACAACGAGATCTACCTATAATCTAGTGACGGTATTTTATTTTTATGAAGTTTTTTTATTAACTAGGTAGCTGACCTTGTTAGTCCGTTCTTGCACGCGTAAGAGCAAAATCTTTTTACTTTTATTAAATAGGATTTCCCCCGCTTAATGGAATAACCATAATTGCTACCAATGGGGAATTGATTGCTTCTTATCTTCTTAAATTGAGGTGATTGGATTTGCACCAACGTAAAACCATAAATTTCATACACAAAAGGATATTATCCATTTTTTTTGTAGTAGCATAGTGAATGAAGTTCTTCTATCCGATTCACTGGTACCGATCATTGATACTGGAAAATCTTTTATTTTGTCCCAGACTATGATCTGATGAACGAGTCGCACATACACCTTAGTACATGTTCCTCGGCGCTGAGGGCATTCCACAAGAGCGGGGGATTTCGTGACATTTCGAATTGGCTGTCTTGTGTTTCTAATAATTTGTTTAATAGTTGGCATGCGGAATCGTATCCATAATGAGCTGGTTTAGATCGATCCTAACCGCATGATTATGAATTACTTCTATTATAGTTAATCTTATTTTTGAAACCAGTAATAAAGATAAAATATCATCATGGGTATTTGTGTGAAATCCCTGCTATTTCATTCAACTGCTACAAGATCAACAATTCCATGAGCTTGGGCTTCTGTTGCTGACATAAACACATCCCTTTCCATGTCTTCGGATACAACCCATAAGGGTTTCCCTGTTCTTTGTACATAAACCTGTGTAAGGGTTTCGCGCAGTTTCAGTAGTTCTTCCGCTTCCAGGATAAATTCTACTGTTTGTGCCTCAAAATAAGAACTAGCAGGTTGATGGATCATTACCCTGATATGACATTGACATAAAAAGTTCCTCTATTTTTCATGATGAGTCAAAGCAAAGAATAAGAAAAAAAATAGAATTGAACAACCGTACAGGCATTTTTTGCACATTGCATACGGCTCTACAATGGAATTGACTTTATATTTTTTTTTATTTACCTTCCATTGAAGAAAGATAATAAAAAGAGTATCAGATCCAAATCGTTCAATTTTCCAATTACCACCCTTACTTTATTTTTCCCAGTTAAAAAAATACTATGATGGCTCCGTTGCTTTAATATATATTTAAATTTGTCTGTGATTCAGCAATCCCAAAGTTTCTTTTTGATCCAATCAAATAAAATAAGTAAAAAGAAAATCTTGTTTTTTTTCGTGCTCTTTCACAACATAAAACATACGGAAGATTATAAGAGTCCTCCTCCGGTGTGAAAACAAAAAATAGTTTGTGACGCTGAATATGGACTTCCGATAGATAAAACCAGAAATACTTTACTTTATCTCATACTACTCTCTCGATACATCATCTAATTTAAAACGAATACAAAAATGTGATCATATCGAATTCAAAATGCCATGCGATTATTACTTAATATTATTCCTATTTCGTCATATGGCGAAGGCATAGTTTTCTTTTTTTTCTCTCAAATAATAATAATAAAAACTCATTGGCGCCAAGCGTGGGGGAATGCTAGACGTTTGGTAATCGCTCCTCCGACCAGGATAAAAGATCCCATTGAGGCGGCTAATCCCATACATATTGTCTGTACATCGGGTCGCACAAATTGCATAGTGTCAAAAATAGCAACTCCGGGTATTACCCATCCGCCAGGAGAGTTTATAAATAGATAAAAATCTTTGGTATCATTCTCTATACTGAGATATACCATCAGACTAATAAGTTGATTCGAGATCTCACTATCAACACCTTGACCTAAAAAAAGTAATCTTTCTCGATAAAGTCGGTTGATTAGGATCAACAAATGGTATATCCCTTAGGAACCGTACATGCACCTTTTGCTGCATACGGTTCAAAAAAATCTGGAAAAAATCAATTTGTAGATTCCAGTTCCTTTTTCATAGCAGGTTCTTTCTCATTTTTAACGAAGTCGCTTTTTCTTCTTCCATCTTTATTGAAAGATTTTTATAGTCCTTTTATTTTCTATATACATTTTCTATATAGAAAAAATATGATGAAAGAATTCGCTAAACTTCTTATCGAACTAACTTTTCATTGATGTATTGTTTCACCGATATCCAAATCACGATGTCATTTTCTTGTTCCTGAATGGGCTTCTTCAATTTTTTTAGGTTTATGCTCTACTCCGGGTAAAGATCTGCCCGATTTCGATTTGCAATAATATAGGGATAGGGCAAAGCAAATGCCCCTAATAATACCACTTCTTTTTGTTTTGTTACTACGCCTTCCTTTTTTTCACAATTTATTCTTTCATGTCCGCCAAATATTTGACGTATGATTTTTTTTTTACTATTTTCGATGGATTAAGAATTTGAAACGATTCCTATTAAATAGGAATTGTTGATGATACACGTAGTAAAATGATAGAGAATTTCCGATTGGTTTTTTCTAAACGGAGCCTGGATACTTCATTTGATTGGTCGAACCAAGCCAACCATAAATTATTTTAATTTTTATTGATAATATTAATTTTTGAATACTCCCCAAAAATGGATCTTTGTACTTCACGCTCCAAATTTTGGATGATTCAATCTTTTTGTTGGGGTGAGACAGAGGATATCTCGATCGGGGGAGAGAACGGGGAAATACCATATCACCCAAGATATCGGACAAGCCGCACTATATGTCAACCCAAGTTGAATATTCCTCTCCAGGAATTCGAAAAGGTACTCTTGGAACACCAATAGGCATTAAATGAAAGAAAAAAAGAATTAAGTATACTATAATTTTTCACTTTGATATGGAAACGTAAAATGGGTTTCTTGTCTTCATAATCAATTGGACCTTATCATATTTTTATCCGTAGATTCGAAAAGTTCAGAAAGATAAAAGAAGACAAAAAGAATCCGAAGAAAGTCAAATTCTTACGATATAAGTACTTATAATTAATGATGAACAAGTATGCATTTGCGCATAACATTAACCCATTGCATATTGATACTTATCGGGTTAAAATAAATCTGCTTCTCTTTGTTCCTAAGAACATAATTGTTTCATTATTACTAACAGAATACCAACAGAATAGAACAAAAAGAACCCTTGCTCCGAGATCATCTCAATCCACTGATAGAGGGCGGATCCATCATATAGTATTTTCCAATGCAATAAAGTTACATGTCTATCATTATCTTTGATAAAGAGGTATTTCCATGGGTTTGCCTTGGTTTCGTGTTCATACCGTCGTATTGAATGATCCCGGTCGGTTGCTTTCTGTCCATATAATGCATACAGCTCTGGTTTCTGGTTGGGCCGGTTCGATGGCTCTCTATGAATTAGCAATTTTTGATCCCTCTGACCCGGTTCTTGATCCAATGTGGAGACAAGGTATGTTTGTTATACCCTTCATGACTCGTTTAGGAATAACTAATTCATGGGCTGGTTGGAGTATTACAGGGGGGACTATAACGAATCCGGGTATTTGGAGTTACGAAGGCGTGGCTGGGGCACATATTGTATTTTCGGGTTTGTGCTTCTTGGCAGCTATTTGGCATTGGGTATATTGGGATCTAGAAATATTTTGTGATGAACGTACAGGAAAACCTTCTTTGGATTTGCCCAAGATCTTTGGAATTCATTTATTTCTCTCAGGGGTGGCTTGCTTTAGTTTTGGTGCATTTCATGTAACCGGCTTGTATGGTCCTGGAATATGGGTTTCCGATCCTTATGGACTAACGGGAAAAGTACAATCCGTAAATCCATCGTGGGGTGTGGAGGGTTTTGATCCTTTTGTTCCAGGAGGAATAGCCTCGCATCATATTGCAGCAGGGACATTGGGCATATTAGCGGGCCTATTCCATCTTAGTGTCCGTCCGCCCCAACGTTTATACAAAGGATTACGTATGGGCAATATTGAAACTGTCCTGTCCAGTAGCATTGCTGCTGTCTTTTTTGCAGCTTTTGTTGTTGCTGGAACTATGTGGTATGGTTCAGCAACGACTCCAATCGAATTGTTTGGTCCCACTCGTTATCAATGGGATCAGGGATACTTCCAGCAAGAAATATATCGAAGAGTTGGTGCTGGGTTAACCGAAAATAAAAGTTTATCAGAAGCTTGGTCTAAAATTCCTGAAAAATTAGCCTTTTATGATTATATCGGCAATAATCCGGCAAAAGGGGGATTATTCAGAGCGGGCTCAATGGACAACGGGGACGGAATAGCTGTTGGATGGTTAGGACACCCTATCTTTAGAGATAAAGAAGGGCGTGAACTTTTTGTACGCCGTATGCCTACTTTTTTTGAAACATTTCCAGTCGTTTTGGTAGACGGAGACGGAATTGTTAGAGCCGATGTTCCTTTTAGAAGGGCAGAATCAAAGTATAGTGTCGAACAAGTAGGTGTAACTGTTGAATTCTATGGTGGCGAACTCCAAGGAGTCAGTTATAGTGATCCTGCTATTGTGAAAAAATATGCTAGACGTGCTCAATTGGGTGAAATTTTTGAATTAGATCGTGCTACTTTGAAATCCGATGGGGTTTTTCGTAGCAGCCCAAGAGGTTGGTTCACTTTTGGACATGCTTCGTTTGCTCTGCTGTTCTTCTTCGGACACATTTGGCATGGTTCTAGAACCTTGTTCAGAGATGTTTTTGCTGGTATTGACCCAGATTTGGATGCTCAAGTGGAATTTGGAGCATTCCAAAAAATTGGAGATCCGACTACAAGAAGACAAGTAGTATGATACAACATTACTCGAAGATCTTTCGCTTCTTTTTTTTTGGGGGGGTTGCATAATAGGAGGGTACCAGAGAACTCTTGATTTGAATCACTGCCTTTCTTCTTTTATTCTTGTTTTTTCGGATAACGAAAGACAATTCCAAATAAACAGGTATGGAAGCTATAATTTTAAACTACGATCCAATCTATGGAAGCATTGGTTTATACATTCCTTTTAGTCTCGACTCTAGGAATTATTTTTTTCGCTATATTTT